TTTCGTTTGATTAAAGTGAAGTTCCTTAAAAATCTCCGCTTTCTTTAAAATATCCTGAACTGTTTCTGTAGGTTGAGCACCTTTCTCAAGGAAATATAAAATAGCAGGAACATTTAAATAAATTTGATTCTTTATCGGATCATAAAAACCAACTTTCCGAAGATCTCTTCCTTCTCTTCGGGACCGAACATCAATTGCAACGATTCGATAGACGGCTCAGTGGGATAGATGTAAATGAATAACCCCCCCTTGGAAACGTATAGGAAGTTTTCTCCTCGTACGGCTCGCGAAAAAATGATTCTAAGTTTTATTACATCAAAAATAGGTGTATAACATGGTTAAATGAATTAGATTATGGTTTAAATTCCTCTTTTTTTTATTCTTCCTTCCTGAAAAAATCATTTGTACTAATAACTCAAGTTAGATAACTCTCAAGTGGCTCAAAAGAAAATTTTTACGCATTTCATTTATTGAGTGGTCTTTAAACTCCTTTTCTTTTTGTTTCGTTTCAAATCTATTTTCATTTTTATTATAGTCCAGTTATGGAAACAATGGAAAAGGTCTTTTCTTGTTTTCGGATCCTTTATCTTTGTTTTAAATCATTGGGTTTAGACATAACTTCGGTGATTCTTAATCCTTTCAAATCAAAATGGCAGCAACATACCTTTTTTGCGATTAATTTCTAGTAAAGAATCATGAAAAAGGTTGAGTCTCATCTAATACACTTTGCATGAAAAAGGTTTTTTCAATTCCACGAAATTTTATTGTAGATTAGAAACGTGAAACCCTTTCAATTTCTTTATCGAAGATATACTTACGAAGTTCTTCCAATTTATTGATTGGCATTAACCCTAGATCTTTGCCCCTGAGAAATGAATCAATATTTTCTACTCGAGCTCCATCATGGACTATTTACATTACAACCCAACGAGGTTTCCAGTAAAGTAAATAGAAATGATGTCGAGCCAAGAGCACCTTCATTCTTATATAAAATGGTGGATGTAAGAATCCACAATGGATCATGTGTTTCAAGCCGCACGTTGCTTTCTACCACATCGTTTCAAACGAAGTTTTACCATAACATTTCTATAATTTGGAACCGGTATGGAATTGATTCAATTATGGAATCATGAATAATCATTGGTTCATTCGGTACATAGGAATCGATCACCTTTCTTCTAGATAGATGATAGACATGTTTCTGAAGAGGGTTTAGCGCGAATTCAACGTAACCCCAATTTTATCATTATAGTATAAAATGCAAGATTTTTAAAATTATCAAAAAAATGAAATTATTAGATTCTTAAAGTAGAAATAAAAAGAAAAAATGAATAACTTTATTCTTTTTGAATATCTACAAAAACAAAAAAATAAAAAATATAGATTCACCAACCGCATACACCTTTTAATAATAAATATATTTAAATATAAAAAGAAAAGATTTCATTCATAAAGAATCATGAGAATTAGTGAGTTTATAATTAACTTTCCTACTTTAGATATCATTATTTGAATCATTATTTGAATAAAGGATTAGAGTACGAATCTAATTTAATTATCATAAAAATTTTGTTTCACAACGAAAAACTACGCTGGATGAAATAGAACAATAACAATATATACATATATATTATGCCTTTACCTCATTTTATATACGTATTTTCATATTTTGTTTAACTTAATATTCAGTAATCTTTCTGTAAGATTTTCATAAAAAAAAAAATAAAGGAATGAAAGTAAAGTGAATAAAATGAATAAATCCCTTATATCTCAATTTTTACGACTCCTTCCATAGATTTCGAATTATTCATTAGAGTTAAACACGGAATACCTAAAAGTTTAAATAAAATAGATGGCGTAATTTTTTTGTTTATTAATGAAATTCGAATAGACAAAAATATTTAACTTAATACTTGCTCTTACTAATTAACTTCGATCTACTCCTCAAGAATGAAAAATAATAAATAAAAGGGATCCCTTTTATTTATTCGGGATGCTGACTATCTTATATAGGTACAAAGCCAAATAAGTATAGATTATTACTCCCTTTCTTTTTATTATTTAACTCTAACCCAGCCTTAAGAAAGAAGTAAATCTCTTTAATTGAATTCAATTTATAGTACCAATAACTCCTGAAATTAAAAGATGCACAAAATGAATAAAAAAAAAATAGAAAATAAGATCTAAGAAAGATGCGTTCTTTCGCACAAAATGCATATGCATCGTTGAAAATTCAATATCGGATGGAAAATTTTTCGAGGTAAATACCTTTCTTCAATAATCAATAGGAGCAAACTAAACATATAATCAAAACCAACCCACTTGATTTTTGAATTCAAATCCTTGAATTGTACTTTATATGTCTATATTACTTGGATTACAAATAGATTTTAGGTGCCTCTCCATATCATTTGAACTCGATTCAATTCGAGTTTGTGAGAAAAAAGATTTATTTGTTGTTCACAAGAATCTTATTCTAATCAAATTTAGATTTAGAATGACATATCATCTGGGACGGAAGGATTCGAACCTCCGAATACCGGGACCAAAACCCGTTGCCTTACCACTTGGCCACGCCCCATTTAAATTTCTATTCGACACTATTAAAGAATAATACTAGTATTGGTTGATCGTCAATTCCAGTCTAAATATCAAATTTAGAAAATATATTCTTGCTAAGATTTTGATAGGTTTATATAGAATAAAAATAGAGAATAAAATGGAATTTATTGATCATTACAGATAATTCAATTAAGATATTGTATGAAAGCCGAATTTCTTCTATTCTATTTGAGAATGGGAGGGGTTTTGATTGGGTGAATTCAATGAAAAAGAAGAATTTTTTCTACCGTACTTTCTTCATTTTTTATTCATATTAATAACTCAATCAAAATGCAATTATCTTATCTCCAAGAACAAAATGTCTGTTATGCTTAATATCTTTAGTTTGATCTGTATTAATTCGGCTCTTTATTCGAGTCATTTTGTTTTCGCGAAATTACCAGAGGCCTATGCTTTTTTGAATCCGATTGTAAATGTTATGCCAGTTATCCCTCTGTTTTTTTTTCTCTTAGCCTTTGTTTGGCAAGCTGCTGTAAGTTTTCGCTGAGATCTTCAATATTATCCTATAAAATTTATGATTTATTTCGAAAATTCTATCAACTAGAAAGCCCGTCATTTCATGGTGTCAAAATAGGATATGTGGTATAAAAACAGACAATCTATTCCCCCTTTTCCAAAAAAAATGATCTTGGAGATTGTGTAATGCTTACTCTCAAACTTTTCGTTTACACAGTAGTGATATTCTTTGTTTCTCTCTTCATCTTTGGATTCCTATCTAATGATCCAGGGCGTAATCCTGGGCGTGAAGAATAAAATGAAAAATGATTTGAAAATTTTGAAAGATAAATCAACTTCAAATAAAAAGTTATCGAGGGGAGCGGAAAGAGAGGGATTCGAACCCTCGGTACAAATAATTCGTACAACGGATTAGCAATCCGCCGCTTTCGTCCACTCAGCCATCTCTCCCAATTGAAAAAAAAAAAAATTACTATGTTACATTACACATAAAGTAAGGATTAAAAAAGGATTTCTTTCTATCTTTTTGTTATTATATTAATTTAGATATGTGTAACTTTTACAAACAATTCAATTTAGATAAAGTAAGAGATGAAAGGATCCAATATAAAGAAAAATAAAAAAGACTTCTTGTTTTCATTTTGATCGAAAGGTCCTTTTTCTTTTACTCCCACGGCCGGCCTGGCTAGGTATTGACCTGACCTAGCCAGGCCCCTCTTTTTGTTCCAACGAATGATAGATAATAGATAAAACCATTTATCTAATTTGAAAACAGAAAGACTTGTTAGTAAATTCAAAGAACTTGAAAGTGTCATTTAGTATTTTTTTGTTTTTTTACTTTCTGTTATATTTTTTAGAATACAAAATCGAATAACAAAAAAAGAAACTCTGGACTTTTACACAACGCATTTTTATGTTATGATTTTGGTACTTTTAGTAAAACGTTTCTATTAACATTACTCCAGTAAAAGAAAGAACTTCTGATTTAATTTTCACTTTAGTTAGATTATTAAAATCTTCTTTTCCTAATTTAATCCCGCAAACACGAAAAAGAAAGTTAAGGCTCTAATTTTAATGATTCATTTAGGCTCCTATTTTGATTACGCCAAATTCCTCTATTCGACAAAAGGTCCATTTGTATACAATAATTAGATTATAGCGGGTATAGTTTAGTGGTAAAAGTGTGATTCGTTCTATTAATCCTCTTAATAGTTAAGGGGTCTTTCGGTTTAATTTATATTCCGATCAAAAACTTTTTTTCTTAAAAGGATTCAATCCTTTACCTCTCAATGACTGATTCGAGGAAAAATAAAAATTCTCGTGATTTGTATCCAAAGTTCAATTTGAAATTGAAAAATTGGATTCTAAAATTGCGAAACATAATTTGTAAATTGGATTAATACTTCCAATTTAATAATTATTAAAGGGTCCATGGATGAAGATAGAAAAGTAGATTTCTAACCGTAACTAAATCTTCAATTTTGGATTGGTAGAGAAGAAATTGAAGCAAAATAGCTATTAAACGATAACTTTGGTTTACTAGAGGTATCGACATATTGTTTTAGCTCGGTGGGAACAAAGTACTTTTCCTAAGGATTCTTTTAAATAGAAATAAAGAACGAAGTAACTAGAAAGATTGTCACTGTCACAAGTATCTTTTTCTAACGGGATCATCTAGAAAGCAAGTCTTTTTGAATTAAATTAAATGTATTCAGACAAAAAGCTAACATAGATTTTATGGGTAGAATTGTTTTTTATTTCATTGACACCTTTTCGATCTAGGAATGTATTCATCTTCCATAAAGGAGCCGAACGAAACCAAAGTTTCATGTTCGGTTTTGAATTAGAGACGTTTAAAATGCTGAATTGAATCGACGTCGACTATAACCCCTAGCCTTCCAAGCTAACGATGCGGGTTCGAT